TTAAATATTAAATAAAAATAATTTTACTGGAATATTGGAGGAATCCCTTGGATGGGTAGTAAGTACAATTTTGAATGTTTTGCTTATGTACAAAGTAACAAATATTAGAATTGGATCGTTCGATCACTTTTCAGTCATTCATTGAATGATAAATCACTACAAGTGAAGGAGATACACGATTTAAATAACGAAAGATCCAATATTTAAAAATTGTATCTAAAATGACTGGAAAAGTAGAAACAAGACCGGATATAATTTGATCATTATGAGCAAATCCAAAATCTTTGTAGACAGAGCCAATCATTAATTCCCAACCGTGGGGCGAATGGAATCCTATACATAAATCAGTTAATAAAAGAATAGAAAAAGCTTTTATTGTGTCGCTTAAGTTGTATAGGAATTCTTGAAACCAAGAGTTAAGAATAACAAGTTCTTCATTACCTAGAATAGAATAACCACTTAGAATACCGAAACAGATTATATTTGTCGAGAAGTGTAAAATTGTATGGATGCGATCCTCGTTGTGCATCTTGATCAATTGGATCGTTTCTTTGTAGATTTCGATGCGAGGCTTTTGTAAATGTGTTTCCGGGTATTCCTTTATCATTTCGTCCAAACGTAAGAGTTCCTCTAAGTCTATGAATTCTTTTAGAATACTCTTTTCTTGAATATCATTCAAAAAAATTTCGGATTGCCTAGTATTCCACCAATTAGTAAACCAAGATTCCAGACTTTTATTAAATGAGAGAGAGATCCACCAAGGCAAAAATACTATAGATGCAAGATATAGAAGGGAAATTAATACTTTCTTTTTTGCCATTTTTTCGTCTGTGAATTTAAATTAATGAACGCACCTCATTCGTCGACTCTATATGATACTAATATTTCTATCAAGCATAAGTTCTATTACAAGTCATCGATGTATTTCCGGATTTTTTTGTGATTCAGTACAGCGGTTAGTCCTTGAATTTAGAAAGAATATAGAATAAGAAAGAGCCCTCTTCAAATTAATAGTAGTCGGATTTCGAGACGAAAGAACTCCCGTTCTATCAAAATATCAAATATTTAGAAAAAAAAAATTCTTTACTTTATGATGAAATGTTTTGTTTTGATATATGATGAATCTATCATTTAGATTTGTTACTGAATTGAGTTAAGTGGATTTACATACGCATAAAAAAAATTGTGGACATAAACAATTTAGTTTTAGAATTGTTTCATATACGTTTGCTTTGGCTCGAGTAAGCGTTCTGAAGAAACTTCAGTTAAGTTATGCTATAGAAAAAAAGATGATTCTTGAGTTTTTTATCTCTTGCAAAGTATTCATTCTCCAGTTCCTTTTTTCAAAATACTTCAATTGGTACACGCAAGAAATAGGCCAATTCAGCAGCTTTTTGCTCAATCTCTCGTGGAGTAAAATTCTCATCAGTACGAGTCAAGGGAATGGCTCCTTGTCCTTTTATTTCCATATAAAGGACACGACGAGCATAAATACCCTCTTTAATTTCTATTCTGATGGACTGAATGTCTTTCATAAGGAATCGGAGAAATATGCGACGATTTTTTCCAGGAAATCCCCAACGAAAAATACACACTATGCCCTCTTTTATATCGAATCGATCATAACCACTACCTACATTCCACGAAATTGTGCACCACAAATAGGAGCTAATAAAAAGACCTGCGATCCCATAGAAAGACATCACGATACCTTGTGGAAAAAAAATTATTTGCTGAGAAGGAAATAAAGATATAAAATTCCTACCAAAATAACTGGACGTTCCAACCAATAAAAACCCTAATGAACCTAAAAAAAGAATAAAGGCCCAACAGAAATTACTTGTTTTTCGAGACCCCGCTATAAGTTCTACCCATATACGTTCTGATCGCCAACTCATACTCTAACTAGACCTAGTTGCATTTTATTGGAATTGGGAGAATAACAAAAATAATTTTTTTTTTTTACTTTTTTTTGTTTCCGAAGTAACTCTCATCAACCAGCACTATTATGATGTGAACCTTTAGGGATAATTCATCGAATTTCTTAGATCCAAACTAAAATAATAACATCCCTTTCATATGATTTCCTAATACATATAGATATATTGACTTTCCATTTCAGAAATTCTCCCCGATCCCGATCTATTTGAAAATAGTTATAATTCATTTATCATGTTTACACATACATAAGAGCCTATGCCCGAAGGAAGCCGCATATTATACCATATTTTACTAAATAGATATCCGTATCCGTGTTATGATCCAAGTAAGTCTTGAAAAATATATATATAAGATTTGTCCTTGTTGTATCTAAAAAATCTTGTTTTTTTGAACATAAAGAGATAAAGAAGCCATTGCAATTGCCGGAAATACTAAGCCCACTAAAGGCACAAAAATGGAGGGGAGACTGTTGAGAGTTATCATAGAATGGGTACCTCGATTTACTATTTGTACCTGTTATTTATTGTTATATTTATTGTTTTATATTTGAACCTTATCC